ATGCCATTTTCTATGAGCGAATGTGCCCATACTTGTTCATCATTAGAGGACACTATTCGTAATAATTTTCCCTTTTTTTTCTTACTTTCTTTATAAATTTTTCTAATTTTATTCATAAAATTAGAGTTAGAGTAGGATAAAGTACAATAATTTAATTCTAAAGATAATAAAGGCTTTGTTACGTTTCCACATCAAAGTAAAATATAGTACTTAGTTCTTTTTTCTTTCATTTAATGCCTATTGGTGTTCCAAAAGTACCTTTTCGAAGTCCTGGAGAGGAAGATGCATCTTGGGTTGACATATAGTGCGACTTGTCAGATATATTGGGTCATATGGGATTTTCCCGTTTTCTCCCCAATCGAGATATCCTCTGTTTCGCCCACGAAAGATTCATTGAATCATCAAAAATTTGGAGCGTGAAGTGCAATTAGATCCATTTTTGGGGGGGATTCGAATTATTATTACTATTCTAAATTAGAAGAATTTATGGTTGGCTTAGTTGGACTACTACATTGAAGTATCCAGGCTCCGTTTAAAAAAACCAAGTAGTCTATATCATAAAGGATTCCTATTTCCTATTCTTAAAAAAATCCTTTTTTGTAAGTAGAAGTTATTTCAAACTCTTATGTTAATCAATCAATCGAGTAATATGCATGAAGCCGTCAACTATTTTACGGAATGCGTGAATTGAAAAAAAAAAGAAGGGATAACAAAAAGAAGTGGTAATGGGAGCATTTGTACTATATGTGCAAATCAAAATCGGGCGGATCTTTACCCGGAGTAGAGCATAAACCTAAAAAGATGAAAGAGGCCCATTTAAGAACAAGAAAATGACATCGTGATTTGGATTGAATCTCGATGAAACAATCCATCAATGAAAAGTTAATTGGATAAGTTTATTTTATATTATACGTTATAAATATAAATTAAATATATATATATATAATAAATATAAGGGGAACACAAACTCATGTTTCGTGAAAAATAAAAGAAAATCCTTTTATTATAAGTTATTGCTTATATATAAGTTATATTATATTATTGCTATGAAAAAAGAAAAAGTATTGGAATCTACACATTGATTCTCTTTTTTTTTTTGAACCGTATGCGTCAAAAGGCGCCTGTACGGTTCCTGGGGGATACAATTTGACCCTAATCAACCGACTTTATCGAGAAAGATTACTTTTTTTAGGTCAAGAGGTTGATAGCGAGATCTCAAATCAACTTATTGGTCTTATGATATATCTTAGTATCGAGGATGATACTAAAGATCTGTATTTGTTTATAAACTCTCCTGGCGGATGGGTAATACCGGGGGTGGCTCTTTATGATACTATGCAATTTGTGCTACCAGATGTACATACAATATGCATGGGCTCAGCCGCTTCAATGGGATCTTTTATCCTGGTCGGAGGAGAAATTACCAAACGTTTAGCATTCCCTCACGCTTGGCGCCAATGAGGCTTTTATTTGACAGAAAAAAGAAGACTATGCCTTCGCCATATGAAATATGAATATTAAGTAATAATAGCATGGCACTTTGAATTCGATATAATCAATTTTGTTTTCGAAACATTAGATTAGATTATGTATCGAGAGAGTAATATGAGAAAAAGTTATTTCCTATTTTATTATCGGAAGTCCAGTTCAGCGTCACAAACTTTTTTTCACACCAGAGGTCTCTTAAGAATATTTATAGTTTAGAGAGTATAGAGCGAAAAAAAAACAAGATTCTTTTTTCCTTAGTTTATTTGATCAAACAAAAAAGCAACTTTGGGATTGCTGAATAACAGACAAATCACAGACAAAAAAATATAATAAATATATAAAGCAACGGAGCCATCATAGTATTTTTGAATTCCTCCGAAAGGAAGGGTGGTAAGTTGATCATTTACCTATCGGGGTCTGATCGATCCTATTTTTTTAGGTAAGGGTCAATTTGATTGTAGAGCCGTATGCAATGCATAATGCCCGTACGGTTGTTCGATTCTTTCTTTTTTTTTCTTGTTATTCTTTTATTACTTTCTTTTATCTTCCCCTCATCTAGAGAAACCTTTTATTATCTTATATCATCAGGGTAATGATCCATCAACCTGCTGGTTCTTTTTCTGAAGTAGCAACGGGAGAATTCATCCTGGAAGTGGGAGAACTACTGAAACTACGTGAAACCCTGACAAGGGTTTATGTACAAAGAACGGGCAAACCTTTATGGGTTGTATCCGAAGACATGGAAAGAGATGTTTTTATGTCAGCAACAGAGGCCCAAGCTTATGGAATTGTTGATCTTGTAGCGGTTGAATGACAATAGCCTGGATTTCGCGTCAATTCGTAATTTAAAATTAACCCTGCCGAGTTTCATTTTAATATTCTATGATGAATGATTTTTATTTCCTATTCTATTGAATAAAAGTAATTCATAATCATCCGGTTAGGATCGATCTAAACCAGCCCATTATGTATATGATTCAACATGCCAACGATTAAACAACTTATTAGAAATACAAGACAGCCAATTAGAAATGTCACAAAATCCCCCGCGCTTCGGGGATGCCCTCAGCGTCGAGGAACATGTACTAGGGTGTATGTGCGACTCGTTCAGATCATGAACTAGAACAAAGGAAAGAGAACAATGTTCAAATAAAAATGATCAAATAGGATAGAACGGAAAAATGAACTACATTTCTTTTTTATTATCTAAAAAGAAGGATAATTGATCATATTCCTTTTATTTTGTATGAAATTTATGGTTTCTATTGGTGTAAAACCACTCACCTCAATTTAAGATGAGAAGCAATTCTCCATTGGTAGCAAATGGTTATCCATTAAGCGGAGGAAATCTTAGTTAACATAGACCCCTCTTGCAAGAACGGACTAACAAGGTCAGCTACCCAGCCAACTTTCATAATTAAATACCGTTACTGTATAGGTAGAGCTCGTTGTGAAAGACCTATTACTGGAGAATTTCTGGGTAGAGCCGAAGAATGTGAACTATACAAGTTAGCAATAACATTGATTAAATGAAGTAAAGGCTCCGGTGTATAGAGAAGACCTCACCGTTTAAGAAGTAACCATAGAAACGATGGAATCCACTATTTATTTATCATGCTATTTTTTTTTAATACCTAGTATATCGTATTTCGAGGTGAAATGCCTAGAAAAAATCGTGGTTGGGAAGGTTATAGTAGCCAAAGCCATTGGAATTTTTAGTTTATACATTGGAAAAATCCGTTTTGTTATTAATATACTAGGAAAGGGGCAAAAGAATAACTGAAAGAAAGGAAATCTATTAGTTATTCGTTAAAGTTTCATTTATTCAATGACCAGAATTAGACGGGGATATATCGCTCGGAGACGTAGAACAAAAATTCGTTTATTTGCATCAAGCTTTCGGGGGGCTCATTCAAGACTTACTCGAACTATTACTCAACAAAAAATAAGAGCTTTGGTTTCGGCTCATCGGGATAGGGATAAGCAAAAAATTCATTTTCGTCGTTTGTGGATCACTCGAATAAATGCAGCAATTCGTGAAAGGGGGGTATGCTATAGTTATAGTAGGTTAATAAATGATCTGTACAAAAGACAGTTGCTTCTTAATCGTAAAATACTTGCACAAATAGCTATCTCAAATAGGAATTGTCTTTATATGATTTCCAATGAGATCATAAAAGAAGTAAGTTGGAAGGAATCCACCGGTTAAACGGAGTTGCCCGGAGAATGAACTCCGGGAAGGTCGAATAAAAATGAATGAATAGAATATGATAAAATATGAGAAAGTAGTCAAAATAAATATGAATCAACACGTTCAATAAAAAAATTTATTCTTCCCAGATTATTATTTTTTTTCTTACGACACGAGAATTCAATTCGGATTCTTTGATTTTTCCAACAAAAGACCAATCCGCTTTTGAGTTCGGATGGGGATTTGAATTCAAGTGAAGAAAGAGTAAACCTATCTTTTTCTGGCTCTAAGACTAGGAGTTCTAGTGGTCGACTCGGTTCTTTCAAATTGTTTCTCATTATTAAGAAAAGGTAACAAAGATAAAATACGAGCTTGTTTTATAGCAATAGTAATTAATCGTTGTTGTTTCAAGGTCAATCTATTCACTCGTCTAGATAATATTTTTCCCTGTTCACTAATAAATCGACTAATTAAACTCATGTTTTTATAATCAATTCGATCCCCCGATTGGATCGGGGGCAAACGCCTACGAAAAGATCGCTTGGATTTAAGAAAAGTTCGCTTGGATTTATCCATGGTTTGGTTAGTTTATTTCTTATCCCTAAAATCCTATTTCAGCCGTATCTCTAATTAGAATAAATAAATAGGATTTAGTTTGTTTATAATTATCTTTAACTTTAACTATGTTAAATATGTTATATATATAATGTCATTTTTTCCCTTTCCTTGTAAGATAAGAGCGCAGGTACTCGCTTCGATCTATTTCTTTATCTCCCCGTGAATCGTATGTTTGTTACAATATGGACAGAATTTTAGCAACTCCAATCGATTAGGCGTATTGTGCCGGTTCTTTTGAGTAATATATCTGGAAATGCCCGTTGATTCCTTATTAACACCGTTTCGAACACAAGCGGTACATTCCAAAAGAACCGGTATTCGCACATCTTTACCCTTGGCCATGAACCTCCTTTGGATTTTTCATTTACTCAACTCTTCCTCTTTCAATCCGAAACGAAAAAGAAGAAAGGAAGTAAAAAAATAGAATTTGTAACTTGCTATCTTCTTATGCAAGATTTCACTACAACCAATATAGGAAATAAGATAGAAAGATTTCTAAACTATATTTCAAATCACAGTACAGTATTTCATAGAAGTATCTTGTATAATACTCTTTCCCTAGAACCAGAGTTTCTATTCGACTTTCATAGAAATTTAATACAGAGAAATTTCATATTAATTTAATTCCAACCTGAACCCCAATCTCCCAGCCGTTGACTACACTTTTATTCTTTCTCTTTCCTCCCTTATTCTAATTCTAAAAAGGGAAAAAAGAGAAAAGAGGGGGGGCTGCTATTTCATTTTATCTCTAATCTTCTTTATTCCTTCCCACTTCAATAACTAGAATGAAAAAAAGGGGAACGTCAACGCATCCGGGAAAAAACGATTAATCTCTATCAATAAACCTGCCAAAGAAACGAACCATAGAGTACTTAGTACCGGTGCCACAGAAAGGTATGTTTGTAGATCTCTCATTGAAAAAACTCCTTCATTTTATTTGTAATTTGTAATACAGAAGATAATACATATTGAAATGTACAATCATCCAATAAAAAGATTTACTTTTTTTTATACAGAAAAAAACGTCCTTTTCTTCCCCAATATTGCCAACTCATTTATTTTTCCTAGGGGTTCCGTTCCATATTTCATATAGATAGAAGTTTTTTACTATTATTATATGTTAAATGAGACCAAAAAGACGAAATGGACATAAAAATTCTAGGTTTTAATAGAGGCGATAACGATGTGGAAAACAAGACAGGAATTCTCTACAATGACACTGTAGACCAATGGAAGGGATGTAGCGCAGCTTGGTAGCGCGTTTGTTTTGGGTACAAAATGTCACGGGTTCAAATCCTGTCATCCCTACCTATTACTGCTCTTTTGAGCAGTAATGAGGGATTTTTGAGATCAATTCACATTGGACATATCATATAGAATCTATCATTCTTATGATACCATATAGTGTATGCATACAAGATGTATTGGGGCCAATCCTTTTCTTTACAGTCTTATATTTTATGAGAAAAAAAAAAAAGCGCTCTTAGTTCAGTTCGGTAGAACGTGGGTCTCCAAAACCTGATGTCGTAGGTTCAAATCCTACAGAGCGTGATTCAGATCTTCTTCGATCGAATTCGACTGAAACACTAACTGGAACAGGAATCTTAATTTGACCTCCTGGATATTAAAGAAAGGAGGAGGTCAATAAAAAAAAAGAGATGTTAATTAATCAAAGGTCCAACTGATCGCCACGCCTGTATTGTAAATATGCAGTTACAAATAATCCAGCCAAAGTAATAGGAATTAGGCCTAACACGATTCCAAATAGAAAAACTTCAATCATTTCAATTTGTTTGAAAGGAGAAAAAAGAGGTAATATCTATACCTAAATATTAATCCGAATTACCATGAATCTCAATGACCAATAATTGGCAATTGACACGGTAAGTAACTAGAAATACGCAGAAGTTTGCGGAAAGATTGACTTTTATGAATTGTGCACTTAATTTCAAATAAGTCGTATCTTGCTCAGACCAATAAATAGAGCTGAGGTTATAGTTAAAGCCGTTAGTAGAAAACCGAAATAACTAGTTATGGTAGGCATTAAGGAGCTAAATGAAATATGTTCTTTTTATACATATGTTTATAAAAAAGTACTTACCTGAGTTTACTTTTTTGCAAAATAGGAGAGAAACAAAAATACCAATTGAAAGTTTTTGATTCATCTATCATTATAGACAGCACTAAGAAGGAAAAAGTCACAACTGTATAAAAATAAATTGATTCATCATCTGTAACATCTACCGATACCACGTTTGCAATCAGCTAATGCATTCTTGGATCATTTTTCAACTCAACTTATAAACGAATAATAAGAACTGGGTCGTGTAATTTCGTTTTTAAAATGAAAATGAAACTCTTTTCGAATCATTATGGAATCAAATTAGAAAATTATTCCTATTTTTCTCATTTTTTTTTATTGTATCGAATCTATTTTCTATTTTATAGCGAACAGTAATCTTAGAATAATTTTAATTTCATTTTAACTAATTAGATTCCGTAATAGGTTCACTCATATAATATAAATAATATTTTATTTTGAATGAATGAGAACAAAAAGTTATCAGATGATCACTCCAAAAAAATAGGTGTTTTGGTTCAACTATATTATAAGACTAGTCATTTCTATTCTCTTTTGCTTTAGAAGTTCTATTTTGTATCTTTCCATATTAGAAAATCCGCATCTTTGTAGTTAGTCAATAAAGAACCTTCAGTTTCGATCTAATCTAATATCTAATACAACAATGTATGCATTAGTGATTCCAATTATTCCATTCTTTGTTCTTTTTCGTTTCTCAAATAAAATTAGAACTTCTAATTTCTATTCTTAATTGTTACTAGACGGTTAACAAATTCCTAAAAAAAAAAAAAAAGAAGATTTCAACAAAAAGCGCTTCTAATATCTAATACTATGAATATGAATAACAAAGATTTTTAGATCTCACATCTACTTACAATTGTGGGAATATTCTAATAAATTTCATGAATTATTAGAAACTACCTTATCAGATTCACATTTTACCTGATCCTCGTTTCTAGCCCTAAACTCATAATGGCGAGAAATATATTATTTTAAGATTGAATAGGACATTCTTTTACATCAACAAATCAACAAAGAACAAGTAAAGGAAGAAAGAAATTATTTAGCACCTCCTTCCAATACTAATTCAAAGTGCGTTGCTGTGTCAGAAGAAGGATAGCTA